TCATGTGGGATCATGAAATATCCATCTTGACAAGAAATTCTCTATATGTTAAGATATTTATGACTAAGGGCTATAGCTCAGTTAGGTAGAGCACCTCGTTTACACGCGCGCCAATGCTTTTTCAGGGGAGTCCATCATGCAATCAACAGAATTGATTTTATTGAGAAATAAATGTCTTACTCCATGGATTCGAGGGAACAAGAGAACAATAGCCTGACAAATAAATATTAGGTTCGGTCCGATTCAAGTACCAAATAGAACCCATCATTGATTTGATAATTGATAAGGTGAATACCCAGTCCATTCAATGCTAGGCATAATGAGTATTAAGTATAAGGACCTCAAAATAACCTCTTTTCATCCTATGAACTTTAAGGTGTATGAAGTATCATATTTGACTCTTGGAGCGGAGCGATAGAGACTCCATTTCACTTAGGTTGATCTAGGCCGGAGGCAGACCTACGTCAAGGTAACCCTTCTTTGAAACACTTTGGTATTGCTCCTGGATCAGAATCCAAATAATGAATCAGAGCACATGGAGCCATCTCGTTATCTTCTTATCTTCCTGTCAAGAAAAAATATGGTGGACTAGCCGATCTTTACATCAGTTGATGAAAGAGCCCAATGCACAAAAAATGCATGTTGGGTCTTTGAAACAGTTCGAATCATTTCGATAATAATCAGTTTGATCTGTTTTACCGAGAAGGTCTACGGTTCGAGTCCGTATAGCCCTATACATTTATATTTTTATATAATTTTTATTTCCTCATTAATACTTGTGGCCGGTCGGTTGATTGGTCCATAGAAATGGAGTCATTCCCACATGCTCACGGAGATCCCCGGGGGATGCAAATGAAAACAATTAGTCATTTCAATGGAGCCAATCAAGATGTTTCAAATCAAATATCGGATAAAAAAAGAAATTCTAATTCATTAATCCACGTGGGTGAATTACATACAACTTTTTCCTCTTTTCTTGTCCATGATCAAAGAGTCAGTGATATGTGATATTCCTTTACTAGAGTACTAGTACTAGTCAATTTACGAAGTAAAAATCATGACATGAGCCTGGCTAAAAACTCCAACCTGACCCAACCAAATCGAATAGCAAGTCACATGGATCGAGGACCTACTCTTGTTCTTGTATTTGTGGAAAAGCCAGCGTTTCAAAAACGAAGCTCTTTTTTAAGTTTCATTGTAAACAATGTAAAGTCAAATAGGCTTTTTGTATAACTTGCCTAGCAAAGGAAAAACAAGTAATCATTTTTCTGTTTCTGTACAATCCTTATCCTTTTTTATTCCAATCTACCCCAATCCAATTGCTCATCATTCCAATTCTACTGATACAGACTTTATGCAAGAAAAGAAGATTAGGGGCCCATTTGCACTTGGACGAGTTAGGAATCCCCCAACTCATTACTTTTTGGCGGAACAACAATCCCAATTTATTGTTTCAGAGATAAAAAAAGGGTTCTAAATGTATCTGTGCCCTCTTTCTATGAGTTAGTTTGGGTTGGGGATTTAGTCTGTCGAATCGTTCGATAACGTGTGATTCCGTCAGAAGTATCTTCTGTTGATCATTTACAATTCAGCCGACTCCACCACTACCACTGTGCTACGCTCCATTGTTCCATTGTGTAAGTTTGCTTCAAAAGAAACCCTTTTCTTTTTATTGTTACGAGCGAAACCTAACCCATTGCTTACTAGGTGTTATTTTTTGAAATGAAAAAGTATTTCAAGCCATTCCATTTCGAACCAATTTCGAATACTAAAGATCGCGTGACTCTTTGAAGACTTCTAACTGTATTTAAATAAGAATTAAATAACTCGGTGGTTTCTGGGGGCCAGGGTCAGGTAGGGATAGTACAATCAAAAAGTCTCCAGTTTAGGTATAGGAACATATGAGTTATTATATAGTTATTATATGTAATGTAAGGGTTCCTCGTAATTTAACGGATTGCATCAGATTAATTAAGTAGAAATCTGGACAAGGAGATAGAATCTAATTGGTCGATGCATTCTATTCAATAGAAGCAATTCAATAGAAGTAGAAGCAATTCAATAGAAGCAATGATCGATCCTCTACCCGGATCTTAATGAAAAGAATAGACCAACACCAACCGAGAAGAATATATCATAAATCCCAAGATGAAAATCCCGAGACATTCTACTCCATCTGACTACATCTGACTACTTAACTCTATTCTAAATCATTAAGATTAAGAAAAAGATCAAAAATGAGCCAGCCCTCTTCTTTGATTTGATTATATCATATATTATTGAATATTTTCATATACCATATCTAATATAGTTATAGTATAGAATCGAAGTTAAGTGTAAGTAGGATTCCGTTGGATGAATCTTGAAACGAGACATGCCCCGCAACAAATAAACGAAACTATGTAGTTCGATCAAAATCAATTGTTGTTTCGACTAAGCAGTTATGAATGAATTGACAATTTCAATTCGAATCGACTAATTCGGTATATTCCACATTCAT